CTTAAAAATAGAGTTAATAATCGAGATTCCTTGCCGATACTATAATAAAAAAGAAATCTATTCAATGAATAGCAGCATAAGATCCATTGAGTTCTCTTCGCACTCCTTTGTGAAAGAGTAGAATGAGAAAGCTAATGAATCTTAAACCCATTGATAAAAAGAAAAAAAGAGGATAAATACTATAGTTAGTGAATAAAAGAGGGTTTGGGGATAGAGGGACTTGAACCCTCACAACTTATAAAGTCGACGGATTTTCCTTTTACTAGAAATTTCATTGTTGTCAGTATTGACATGTAGAATGGGACTCTCTCTTTATCCTCGTCCGATTAATCCACTTTTTAAAAGATCTCGAAAACTATGAATTGAAGGATTTGATTACTCAATATTCGATTGGAATGGGTTCACAATAATTCTAAAAAAATTCAGAATTTTCTATTTCATAATCATTCCTAATTTCATTCTAAAAAAGAATAAAGAACCTATATTATGATATGGGTTCCGTGATTAATCGTTTGCTATGTCAGTATCTATACGTGTGTATTAGATGTATAAAGCCCTTACTTTCTCTAAATTTAGAGAGAGTTCCACTACCAACACAACGTAATCAACTCGATTCGTTAGAACAGCTTCCATTGAGTCTCTGCACCTATCCTTTTCCTTTGGATTCTAGTTCGAGAACCACTTGTTTTCTCAAAACACGGATTTGGCTCAGGATTGCCCTTTTTTAATTCCAGGGTTTCTCTGAATTTGGAAGTTACCACTTAGCAGGTTTCCATACCAAGGCTCAATACAATCAAGTCCGTAGCGTCTACCGATTTCGCCATATCCCCATTTTCCTTTTCTTTGATTGAGACCTGGATTCCTTGTGTAATTTCATCCATCTCTTAGTTTTTTTTTGGAATCGTTGAATTCATTACTCGACGTAGTCTAGCAGTTCGTCTCTATTTGACAGACCCTGCTTATTGCAATTCAGAATTGAATTGATTCTATCGTTGATGTATTTGCAATTCAATCCGAATCAATATATCCCAAAGTTTTTCCCCCCCCCCCCCCCCGCCTTTCTTTTTTAGAGTATTCAAAATCATACTATAACGCTTGATATTCATTCTTTTTTTTCTAATCAGAATTAGCAATTTCATTTGCTATGATTCTATGTTCTCCTTAGTGAAATATTAATCATTAAATTATTAAGAAATAACAAAAAAAACAAAATATCTCAAAAAATGTCTATAATGATCGAATGAAAATGCCAAGAAATTCGCATTTTCTCTTTATTATATCTTTCATCATATATATTATTCTTTTCTATGTATTAGATTACTCATCCGAGCCATATCAAATTGAAAATATCTGAAATCAAATTCAATATAGAAATTGGAATAGATTCTATTCTATTAGAAAAATCAATTTGCGAATTAGAGAAATAAAAAGAAAGTTCCAAAATTTCTATAATCCTATTTAAGGATATCCTCCAGTTAAGCATATCAAGTTAACTTTATCTTTATGAAGTTCTAGTATTTTTTTCTAAGTAGAACTTCCAATTTCGAACTAGTTAATAGCTAAGATTAATAATTAAGATCTGACATTTTACGGATTTCCTATACCATACATATTTCTATTTGTTACACTATTTCTGTTATGTAAGCCCACTTAGCTCAGAGGTTAGAGCATCGCATTTGTAATGCGAGGGTCATCGGTTCAAATCCGATAGTCGGCTTTTTTCTATATCGATGTTCCATGAACAAGAATCTCTCTTTTTCTCCGAATTAAATGGAGAATCCAGGATCTATTATGTGGTTCTACCTTACAATTTTGCTAGATACAAAACAATAAAATAAATAATATAAAATAAATAATATATATATATAAAATCCAGATGTTGATGAAATTCCATTTTTTGTGGTACTTTAGTAGATTTTACTCTGTTTATCCTTTAGTTTAATTCAGTTTTAATTTTGAGGTATTCTGTAATGTAAATACAATGAAATTAATTGTGTAAAATGAAATTTCAATAAAATAAACAAGGAGTCTTCATGTCCCGTTATCGAGGACCTCGTTTAAAAAAAATACGCCGTCTGGGAGCTTTACCAGGACTCACTAGAAAAACACCTAAATCCGGAAGTAATCTGAAAAAGAAATTCCATTCTGGGAAAAAAGAGCAATATCGTATTCGTCTTCAAGAAAAACAGAAATTGCGTTTTCATTATGGTCTGACAGAACGACAATTACTTAGATATGTACATATCGCTGGAAAAGCAAAAAGGTCAACAGGTCAGGTTTTACTACAATTACTTGAAATGCGTTTGGATAATATCCTTTTTCGATTGGGTATGGCTTCAACCATTCCTGGGGCCCGGCAATTAGTTAACCACAGACATATTTTAGTTAATGGTCGTATAGTCGATATACCAAGTTTTCGTTGCAAACCCCGAGATATTATTACTACGAAGGATAACCAAAGATCAAAACGTCTGATTCAAAATTCTATTGCTTCATCCGACCCGGGGAAATTGCCAAAGCATTTGACGATTGACACATTGCAATATAAAGGACTAGTTAAAAAAATCCTAGATAGGAAGTGGGTCGGTCTCAAAATAAATGAGTTGTTAGTTGTAGAATATTACTCTCGTCAGACTTGAACTTAACGAAAAAAGGAAAAGTTCATAGAATTTTCTTCCCCTTCCCCTTTCCCCGAACTAAATCGACCTAAGGCCCTTAATTCGTATTTTCCCATTCAACTAGCATAAATGGATTAACCCTAGGATCCTTTTTTCTTTTTTGTTCTTTCCTCTATGTGTATTTTACATACCACAGTAATTTACTATAAAAAATTTCTATTAAATAAAGGTATTATTGCTGGAATAAATTGTTATTTGATTTGATACATTGTGATCGTTAACGTTGATCAATTAAGAGAAACGGAAAGAGAGGGATTCGAACCCTCGGTAAACAAAAGTCTACATAGCAGTTCCATGACTACGCCTTGAACCGTTCGGCCAACTCTCCCTACATAATCTTATTATGGAAAATAAACTAAGTGAATAGCGAGTTTTCCTATTCCTGCAGTACAGGTACAACCACAACGGCTCGGGGGTTCCATGGTTCTATTGGAAAAATGCCTTTTCATCTAAGTGAAAGGATCCAGGATTTTTTTACTAGGAATTCTGCTCCCTCGAAAAGTTTTAGTTTGGGTTTTCCCCAAACCAAAGAAAAAGAGAATGGAAGAATTCTTCTTATTCCATAATAAAATAGAGGAACCCTAGAATTCTGTTTGCATAAGGTACGCTACGCCATACAATCGAAATCTAAAAAAGGGTATGAGACAATTAATGACTTTGAAAACGCGAAATAGCTGATGAGAGAAGTTATTGTTGAGAAATAGAAAAGTGGAATGAAATCCAATCTTAGTCAAATATTTAATATCTCTTCTTGTCCAAACAGAAGGAAAAGGAGACAATTTGAGCTGAGCGGAAAATCCATACCTCTCTTATCCATTTAGAGCATATGGATCGATCGATTTATAAGAATCGAATGTGTTTGTTTTTATGTTATTTTGTGAAGAAATGAAAACAATTCTATATAGAATGGGTTGGGAATTATGCCTAGATCCCGTATAAATGGAAATTTCATTGATAAGACCTCTTCAATTGTAGCCAATATTTTATTGCGAATAATTCCGACAACCTCAGGGGAAAAAAGGGCATTTACTTATTATAGAGATGGTGCGATTTGACTCTTTTTTTTTTTTGTTTTTTTTTTTTAGCCCTACCTACACCTCAGTCTTACGAGAAAGAGAGGGGGTTCGCATAGAGAGAACAAAATTAGTAAAGGAAACCCACGCTTGGGGAAGGTGAGGTGAACTAACAATTCCTTCTGTCGTGTATCCTCGATTGATGCGACCTCAGATGCTTCAATTGTAGATTTGAGTATTGAGCGAAAGGTTACACCTACAGGATAGGTTCTGTATTACAGGCCAATCCTACTCTACTAGTACCAATAGGCAGCATAGGGGAGAAAAGCACTACACCTAGAAATAGGAATCAACAAGAGAAAAACTTTGTTAGAAATTAGCCCTTTCCTGATCGGTATCAGGGCTGGGAAGAATGGTTGGGATAACAAACAACCATCAGGTTTGTACTTTGGATACCCCTATAACCATCAAAGATCGTTGAAGTGGCTAATTCCTCTAAATAGGAGGCGTTGAGAACAAAGAAATTCTTGGAGCTATCGTTTTCCTCTAGCATTAATAGAATTCATTGGTGTTAAGAAAAACCTCTTGCGGGAAGGTTGGCTAGAGATTTCTTGGAAAAATACCAGCCCCTTTCGGTTCATAATAAGATGGGACTAATTCTATTTTTATTCTATAGATTATTTCGCTTAGTACTATGTACAGAAGGGAGGAGCCGTATGAGATGAAAACCTCATGTACGGTTTTGGAACGGAGATTTTTTGAATAGAATGAACGACCGTAACGGATGTTGGCTCAATCCGAAGGAAATTATGCGGAAGCTTTGCAGAATTATTATGAAGCTACGCGACTAGAAATTGATCCCTATGATCGAAGTTATATACTCTATAATATAGGCCTTATACACACAAGCAATGGAGAGCATACAAAAGCTTTGGAATATTATTTCCGGGCACTAGAACGAAACCCCTTCTTACCGCAAGCTTTTAATAATATGGCCGTGATCTGTCATTACGTGCGACTATCTCCACTATAGAAAGAAGAAAAAAAAAGAAAGGATCAAATTTTCTAGTAAATACTAGAAAAAGGGCTTTCTACATAGGGATCGTCAAAACAACGATTTTGCCCTATCAGCTGTAGGAAGGAAGGACACTTCACGAGAATCAAAATAGGAAGAAAGTATGGCCTATACTACTACTCTATGGATAAAGTTCCCAAATTGATAGAGAAAGCACCGTAAAGATCCATTAGTGAGCGACTGGGTCGATACAACTAAAAAAAACTGCTTACTTATCCCATGATATGGGGCAAA